TGAAAACCACGCGATTGCAGGTAATGCCATAATTTTTTATTTTGTGAGGATCAATCAAATAAGGTTTTCCAAAATATTCTAAAAAAACATAGTATAGAAAAGATATCCAAAATGATATAGAAATCACTATCCTATCCTACCCTTAGTTTTTATTTCCTTAATTTAATTAATTGTATTTCGTTTGATTAGGGTAAAGTTCCTTAAAAACCTCTGCTTTTTTTAAAATATCCTGAACAGTTCCTGTAGGCTGAGCGCCTTTTTCAAGGAAATAGAGAATCGCGGGAACGTTTAAATAAGTTTGATTCTTGATCGGATCATAAAAACCCACTTTCCGAAGATCTCTTCCTTCTCTTCGGGATCGAACATCAATTGCAACGATTCGGTAGACGGCTCATCGGGATAGATGTAGATGAAAAAGAACCCCCCCTAGAACCGTATAGGAAGTTTTCTCCTCGTACGGCTCGAGAAAAAAATGATTAGAAGTTTTGTCTATAGATAAAATTAGAATAAATAGAAAAGGAATCCGTAAAATAAATGAGTCTATAATTTAACTCATAGTCATTTTTTTAGCTTCCTGAAAAAAATCATTTGTACTCATAACTCAAGTTCAATAATTCTCAAATATCTTAAAGAAAAATCTTTAAGATATTTTTTTTATTGAGTGGTCTTTAACCCCCTTTTTTTGTCTCGTTTAAAATCTATTTTTATTCTTTATTCGGATCCGTGAGACAATTGAAGTGGTGTTTCCTTGTTCTGGGATCCTTTATCTTTGTTTTAAATCATTGGGTTTAGACATTACTTCGGTGCTTCTTAATCCTTTCAAAATGGTAGCAACATACCCCTTTTGTGATTTCTTTCTATTAAAGAATCATACGGTTGATTCGTGCGCGATACACTGTGGATCGAAAAAGTTTTAGCCCTTCCAACAAAAATTTTTTTAATTGAAATTTTGCTAGAATCAGATCCTTTCGATTTCTATATCGAAGATATACTTACGAAGTTGTTCCAATTTATTGATTGGCATTAACCCTAGATCGTTGCCCCTGAGAAATTAATAAATACTTTCTACCCGAGCTCCATCATGCACTATTTACATTACAACCCAATAAAAAAAGAGGGGTTCTAGTAGAATAGAACAAACGACGTCGAGCCAAGAGCACTTTCATTCCTATATAAAATGGTGGTAAGAATCCACGCCGGATCGTGTCCTTCAAGTCGCACGTTGCTTTCTACCACATCGTTTTAAACGAAGTTTTACCATAACATTCCTCTAATTTGGAACCAGTATGGAATTGATTCAATTATGGAATCATGAATAGTCATTGGTTCGCTCGGTACATAGACATAGTCATTTCTATTTTTTCTTATCTATCTACATAGATAATAAAGATTTTTCTGAAGAAATATTAGCAAGACCCCGGCTTTTTTTGTATGAATGGAACATTTTTCTATAAATATCGATCTCAAAAAAATATCTAACAGAAATATCCAGAAATCTAATCTAAATATAGAAATAACATAACTAACAGAAATCGCAGGAATAAATAAATTATATTTGACTCTGCCTCTTCAAGTTACTCAATAAGATAGACTGACCCATTTACAACTTCCCAAAGATTCAATCCATAAGGAATCATTACAAATCTTGCTACTTGAAAAAGTTTCCTACTTCTGCATCATTATTTGAATCAAGTTTTGCAGTAAAGACTCCATTTTATTATCATAAGAAAGAAAAATATTTTCTAATGGAATTGTCAATGATGTAAAGCAAATAAGCTAAATAGATCGAACAATAAAAAGAAATATTATTGTTAAATATTTCAATTTTAATATTTTAGGGATGCTAATTATTTTTCACAAAAATAGAAAGACTATTGTGACTGAAATAGGATAACAATACATACCTATAAACTAAGCACTTCCTCGTTTTATATGTATTTTCATATTTTGTTTAGCCTGAGATTAAGTAATCTTTCTGGAACTGTGATCTAGGTCTCATCTTATCTTTATCTGAATCAGAAAAGGTTTCAGTTATCAGTTACTTTTGCATTTGCATGTCATTTGAACTCGATTTAGTTCAGTTTGTGAAAAACTTAGATATGATTCCGAAAAGAATAATTCAAAATTTAAAAAAGAAAGAGGAATAATATTCTATCCAATATTAGACCTTTAAACAGAACCTTGTTGAACAAAAAAGAAGTATTCAGATACAACGGATATGCTCTGGGACGGAAGGATTCGAACCTCCGAATAGCGGGATCAAAACCCGTTGCCTTACCGCTTGGCTACGCCCCATTTCTACTTTTATTGGACACTAATACTAATAAAGAATAATATTGGTATTAAGTGTTCGTCAATTCCAGCCCAAACTATCTATAGAAAATCTTTATTCTTTATAGAATCTATTATAGATTCGTGCTAGGATTTTGACATGTGTATATCTAGAATTCAACTGAATTTATTGATCATTACATATAATTCAATTAAGATATTGTATGAAAGTATGATTTCTTCTATTCTCCTTTGAGAATTGGAGGATTTTTGATTGAACGGAAAAAGAAGGATTTTTTTGTCTACCCTACTTTCTTTATTTTTCCTTATATCAATAACTCAATCAAAATGCAATTATCTCGACGAAAAAAATGTCTGTTATGCTTAATATCTTTAGTTTGATCTGTCTTAATTCTGCCCTTTATCCGAGTAGTCTTTTCTTCGCCAAATTGCCCGAAGCCTATGCTTTTTTGAATCCAATCGTAGATGTCATGCCAGTCATACCCCTGTTCTTTTTTCTTTTAGCCTTTGTTTGGCAAGCTGCTGTAAGTTTTCGATAAGATCTTTAATACTATCCTAAAAAATTCATGATTTATTCGATAAAAATTATAACAATTGATAAGATCAAATAAGTCTGACAGTATGAACCTTCGATTCAAACAGTGAAATTATCGGATAGCCGCGAGAAACCCGGCTCGCCGCATTTCCCGATTTTAATCCTTTTTATGGTGAAATACCTTATTAGCTTAGGGTCCCTTACAATAATTAGCTTAGGGTCCCTTACAATAGCTAATTATGGGTATGAAAGTGATTTGTGGTAATTAAAGACTCTTATTATATTACAAATTGAAATGAAATTTCATTTTAACTTCATTTGAATTTCTGAACATTCTTTTCTATTTCTAGAATTTTTTTTCTTGGTGTCAAAATAGGATATGTGATATAAAAATGGAGGATCTATTATCTTTTCTCGTTTTTCTTTTTCAAAAAATGATCTTGGAGGTTGTGTAATGCTTACTCTCAAACTTTTCGTTTACACAGTAGTAATATTCTTTGTTTCTCTCTTCATCTTTGGATTCCTATCCAATGATCCAGGACGTAATCCAGGACGTGAAGAATAAAATAAAAATTGAGTTTTTCTTGCTTGATTTTACAATTTTCTTTCAATTTTATTTTATCTATTCCACACGTTTAACTAGGAAAAAATAAAAAGGGGGTTTGCGAAAATTGAAAGAAAAAAATAGAAAGTCATCAACGGAAACGGAAAGAGAGGGATTCGAACCCTCGGTACGAATAACTCGTACAACGGATTAGCAATCCGCCGCTTTCGTCCACTCAGCCATCTCTCCCAATTGAAAAAGATAATTACTATGTTACATTACACATCAAGTAAGGATTAAAGAAAGTATTTCTTTCACATTCTTTATCGTTATTATATAATTAGCAATTCCATTTAGATGCTCGAAAGATCCAAATAGAAAGATAAATAAAGAAGACCTTCTTGCTTTTATTTTGTTCGAGGTGCCTTTTGGACCTGGCCCGGTCAATACCCAGCCGGGCCTTTTTTTGTTCCAACGAATTCCTTTTATTTATAGGCAACATACTCTAAATACTTGGTATCTGTGTAAAAATTTCCGTTCTGGGGTTTACATATACTTCTAATTTTTGTTATAATGGAAATGGAGAATGGTTTTTGATTCAAAAGAATCAATTAAGGATGTATCAATTTGTATTTTCTTATGTCATTAGGCAAACCAAATTTTATATTCAAATCTAAGAATAATTCACGAATTCTCAGTCAACGAATAGTTAATGGTTCCTGTTTGTCATAAATTTTAGCTTTTTTGAGTCAAAATAGAATTTGATTTTTCAATAGAAAAGTGAGTGGAAGTTTTTCGGCATTGTGTGTTTTGAGATACTATACAATCAATCAAATCAAAGGGGTAAATAAAACACAATCAAAAGGGGAAAAAGGGTTTATTTTATAATTTTTTTATATTTAAGGATGAAAAAGGCGATGCAAGTACAATAAACTAAAGTTTAGTAATCCAACGGTAATTTTTTATCCTGTTGTGTATCGTTTTGGCGGCATGGCCGAGTGGTAAGGCGGGGGACTGCAAATCCTTTTTCCCCAGTTCAAATCCGGGTGCCGCCTCATCAACAAATGAATAGAAATATCTTATTCTGCTCTGCTGATATAACTAAACCCAATTTTCCCCAGCAGAACAGAATAAGGGGACTGTTGATACTTGGTTGATTCTAAACATCTGTTCTGGTAATTTTGTAAAAGATTGGAAATCTTTGAATATAAAAAGATTATAAAGGTCGAAGCAAGACTTTCCGATTCCCTTCTACTGCTATACTCATTGGGTCTTGAATTACATTGGATAGCCGGGGGATAATTCAACTACTAGTTAGGGAATTTCTATACTGTAATCTACATATATAGACTCGCGAGAATCTCTGAGTGTTCAGGCATTCAATCACTATTAGATTGAGATTGCATAGATTTTTTATAGAAAAGAAAAAGTGAAAAAAAAAAAATCATTTTTTTTTCACCCCTCGTCAAGAGTATAATATACTATCTCCCAACTCCTTCAGATAGACAATCGCGAAGGGGTACGGATTAAATATCAATATCAAATAGGAAATAAAAGTATGTAATAGATAGCAATTGATCTATTTTTACTTTGAAGGGCAAGAAAAAAGGAAAGGGCTCTCTTTATTACTGGACGTTCCATTCCATTAGTAACATTCCTTTGTAGTGTCATTGTGTATTTTACTTGTGTTTAGTCTTTCCCCATTAGAAATCATATAGGAATTTTTGAAATGGGTTTATTTGATTGGTTCATCAATAGTGTTTGGTCAGAATCCCTTTTTGACTCTGGACCATTCATTCTACTATTATTAGTGAGCAATAATGGAATAATTCTATCATAGAGATAAGGGACATAATTCACATGGATATAGTAAGTCTCGCTTGGGCTGCTTTAATGGTAGTCTTTACATTTTCCCTTTCACTCGTAGTATGGGGAAGAAGTGGACTTTAAAAGCACTCCTAATTTAGTTGAGGAATGAAATCAATTCTTTTATAGATCGTTCCGTAACGCATTTTTTATTTGAATTGAAATAATTTTGAAATAAAAATATCTTCATTTCGAAATTCCATTGGATTCTAGTGGAGAAATGTATTCTATAACAGTAAAACGATTATTTCAGATTCATCGGAATAAATAGATGTATCAAAGAAATAGAATTGGGTCCTACGTCAATTCTATATATGGATTAATAACTACATATATTGAAGATAGAAGATAATAGAGTATACCAACTCTATTTACAACTTTATACACTACTATAACATAACACTACTAGAGAGTATGGTAAGTAAGAAATAAATTTCTTACTTACCATACTCTCGGATCTCATAGAATACCGCGGATTATAGCCCCTTGATTTCATTTAAGACGCAAAAATAGAATACTTTTCATTTGATTTCTTCAACTATTGATAAGAATTCAGAAGTCAAGTTTCATTTAAAGTAATTAATTGTTTTGACTAACTGTTTTTACGTAAATTATAAGTAGAAAAGCAGTAGGAACTAAAATGAACAGTGCAGTAGCAATAAATGCAAGAATATTTACTTCCATAATCTCATCGTTTTTTTATTTCACAATAACTCGGGATTTAATCCCATAGAGATGATAAATCTTTCACCTGTCAATTCAATGAATGCATTACCTATCGATGATCTTGAATCGGATCAATATCATGAATAACAATATCTGAGCTATTAAATTAATTCGTCGTCGAGAATTGAATAGTATAACATACGAAGATCTTTTATCCATACCGAATCCAAGATTGGATTCCCGGACCAATAAAAAACTCCTTTATTTATCCTTATTTTCTCTTCTTTCTTTTTAGGTCTTCCTTGTAGAACCATCAAATGAAGTCTCATCTAACCACACGTCTGTTTCCATTAACTACAAAACCCCAACAAACAATACAAGCGAAGTGGAAAAAGAGAGGAATTAGGTTCTAAATTTTAATGATCCAATTTTCTTTGTCTTCCAAAGAAGTATGAGAAAAATGAGTCGCGGGAGAAAAATGGAATATTCTATCAACTTCACTATTTTAGTTATTTTCCTTTTTGTTTAGGGTTTGTTCTTTCTTCGACAGAATCCTGAAAAAAAGAGGGGAAACCCCTTCGGAATTCAATTATGCCCCCCTTCTTTCACAGAAAATAAAGAAGAAAATAAAGAGGCGAATTGATGTACTTATTGGATCCGTCGGGACTGACGGGGCTCGAACCCGTAACGTCCGCCTTGACAGGGCGGTGCTCTAGCCTATTGAACTACAATCCCAGGGAAATAAGAAGAGATCTAGCAGAAAATTTGGATAGGTATTTCTTAAGAACAAGAAGGTTCTACCATCTGATAGTAGGTTGCCAAATTGTTGGGCCGAGCTGGATTTGAACCAGCGTAGACATATTGTCAACGAATTTACAGTCCGTCCCCATTAACCACTCGGGCATCGACCCAACGCCTAATTCATTTTAGACGTTCCATAATCAACTTCCTTTCATCTCCCAGGCAGACTTGACAAATAAATAGAAATATCAAATGATATAAAATATGAAGTCCTTCTAAGTAGACTAATAGAAGGACTTGACAAACAGGGATCACTTGATATAAAATCCCACTCCTACTCCTATAGTCTTCCTATAGTCTTGAGTGTTGTTACACCCCCAGAGGGACTTGAACCCTCGTTTTCTCCGTGAAAGAGAGAGGTCGTAACCACTGGACCATAGGGGCCTATGGCCACCTTGATCTAGAAATAAACTAGAAGCAGAAATACTAGGTCCCGAGGGCCAACCACCCTTAGGAAATAAAAAAGCAATATAAACACATATAGTAGAATCTTTATCTCTATCATTCACAAAGCTGGGTTGGATCCCCAAGATCCTTTCCTTCGCATTGGATTTTAGTTGCTTTACCAAAATATTATTTGGCCGGTCAAATTATTCAAATTCACCTAAGCCATATGAAATTATATTGAGCCCTAAGTCATACGTCAATTGACGACAGGAGGACAATAAAAGAAGAGAGAAGACGCAGATATAGATTAGGTATATCCGCATGTTAATGTTAATAAATACAACATTCATATAGTTTTCTGGTATTCAATATTCAAGTCGATTAGAATATCAATAGCGTTATACATTAT